AAACTAAAAAAAACTTCCGAAACGAAGGGGATTCAAAAAGAGTCACAAGATGTATTTACCGAAGAAGACCCTTTTTCTTTTTCCGAAAAAAGGGGGGCTCTGGACAAAATTGATGAAACGAAAGAGATCAGATTAAATGGAAAGGAAAAAACGAAAGATGAATTACATTTTAAAGCTACATGCTATAAAAAAAAACCAGTTTATGAAACTTCTTATCTGGATGAAAATAAAGATAATTTAAAGTTAAAAATACGTAAAAACAACGAAGATAAAAGCGTCTTATGGTTTGAAAAGCCTCTTGTGACTCTTCTTTTCGACTATAAACGATGGAATCACCCATTACGATATATAAAAAACGATCGATTTGAAAATGCTGTAAGAAATGAAATGTCACAATATTTTTTTAATACATGTCAAAGTGATGGAAAACTCAAAATTTCTTTTACATATCTACCCAGTTTGTTAACTTTTTTGGAAATGATACAACGAAAGATATCTTTGAATGAATCGGCACTCGAAATTTTATCTTCTAATAAATTATATAATTATTGGATTTATACTAATGAATACAAAAGGAATAAACAAACCAACGAGGCTATAAATAGAATTGAGGCTCTAGACAAAGAATATCTTTTTCTAGATATACTCGAAAAAAAGACTAGATTATGTAATTGTGATAAAAAAAAAAAAGAATACTTGCCTAAGAGATATGATCCTTTCTTGAACGGACCTTTTCGTGAAACAACAAAAAAATGGGTTTCACCTTTAATTATAAATGAAACCTTTTGGATAAATAAGATTCATGGTATACTTCTTACCGATTCCCGAGAATTTGAACAGAAAATGTCTTATCCATTTGATAAAAAATCATTATTAAAAAAAAGAAGTCATTTGTTGACCTTAATCGGTGAATTTGCGAAAGAACCAACACCTAATTTCAATTTGAAAGGACTTATTTTATTTCCGAAAGAGAGAAAAAGGAGTTCAGAAGATCGAGATCCATTTTTAAAATTTTTATTCCATGTAGTTATGACTGATCCCAATAATAATCATAAAAAACCCATTCTAAAAAAATCGAGTGGAGTAAAAGGAATCCGTAAAAAAGTATCCCACTGGTCATACAAATTAATCGACGAGTTGGAACAACAGGAAGGGGGAAATGCAGAAGACCCATTGGCCGAGGATCATGGGATTCGCTCAAGAAAAGCCAAACGTGTAATTATTTTTACCGATAAACAGACGAATACCGATACTTATGATACTTATACCAAACAGACTAATGATCTTGATCAAGCAGAGGAGGTAGCTTTGATACGTTATTCACAACAATCGGATTTTCGTCGAGATATAATCAAAGGTTCCATGCGCACTCAAAGGCGTAAAACGGTTATTCGGGAACTGTTTCAAACCAATATACACTCTCCACTTTTTTTGGAACGAAAAGATAATAAACTCTCTTTTTTGTATTTCGAAATTTATGAACTGATGAAATTCATTTTTCTTCATTGCATTTCTAAAAATGCAAAACGAAAAATGAAAGAAATGGAGAAAAACAAGCCGCTAGAGTACAAAAACAAAAGAAAAGAGGGAGCGTGGATAGAAATAGCCGAAACTTGGGATACCATTCTATTTGCTCAAGTAATGAGAGGCTGTTTGTTAGTAACCCAATCTATTCTTAGAAAATATATTATATTACCTTCATTGATAATAGCTAAGAATATCGGCCGCATTTTATTATTTCAATCCGCCGAGTGGTCTGAGGATTTAAACCAATGGAATCGAGAAATACATGTTAAATGTACTTATAATGGGGTTCAATTATCAGAAACGGAATTTCCGAAAAACTGGTTAAAAGATGGTATTCAAATAAAAATTCTATTTCCTTTCTACTTAAAACCTTGGTACAGATCGAAGCTCCGATTCCTTCCTAGGAATACACTGAAAACGAAAAGAAAAAAAGAAGATTTTTGTTTTTTAACAGTTTGGGGAATGGAAGCTGATCTGCCTTTTGGTCCTCCCCGAAAAAGACCTTCCTTTTTTGAACCCATATTTAAACGACTCGAAAATAAATTTCGAAAATGGAAAAAGATGTCTTTCACATCCCAACGGTTTATAATAATGAGTAAAGAAAGAACAAATTTTTTAAAAAATTTGTTCTTTCTAATAATAAAAACAAAAAACCTGTCAAAAGAAAATAAGATATTAAAGTTCAAAAAAAAAGTATATAAATCAAGTCAAATAAAAAAAGAAAAAGATTATATTCAAAAAAACTCACAAGATTTGAAAAAGGATTTATCGACAGAGAATAAAATGAAAGATCTGATTGATAAAAAAAAAAAAAAAGACAGTAAAAAAAGATTTTTAACTAGACGGATTTGTTCTAATAAAAAAAAGAATGAAAAAAGAGTTGATCTAATCGAATTAAAATTGAAAAAGTTACCAAAAAGTCTTTCGGAGATATTAAAAAATAAAAACTCTCGAGTAATTTACGACTCAAAATTTCATTTTTTAAAAATTTTAAAATTTATCAAATATTTTATGAAAAAGATATACATAAATATTTTTATATTTTTATATATCAGTATCATAAAAATACCTAGTCTGAATGCGCAACTCTTTCTTGAATCAATAAAAAAAAGTTTGTATAAGTACATTTACAATAATAAAAAAAAAAAAGAAAGAATTGATAAAATAAACAAAATAACAATTCAGTTTATTTCAACTATAAAAAAGCTACTTAATAAAAATTCACAGATTATTTTTGGATTACCTTATTTTTCACAAACATATGTATGTTATAAATTATCACAAATTCAATTATCACAAATTAAAATTATTTACTTGGAGAAGTTAAGATATGTCCTTCAATATCCCGGAACGTCTGTTTTTCTTAGGAATGTAATAACGAAGTTTTTTAGAACACAAGGAATCTTTCATTGTGATTTAAAATTCAGACATAAAAAGCTTTTGAATTATGAAAAAAATAAATGGAAAAACTGGCTAAAGGGTTATTATCAATATGATTTATCACCAATTATATGGGCTCGATTAGTACCAAAAAAATGGAGAAACAGAGTCAATCAACATTCTACAATTAAAAATAAAGCGTTAAACAAAGAATATTTCTATGAGAAATCTCCATTAATTTATCAAGAAAAACAATCTTATTATGAAGAAACTTTTTTGGTAGATCAAAACTTTAAGTTTAAAAAACACTATGGATTTGACCTTTTATCATATAAATCGATTAATTATGAAAATAAGGCAGCCTCCTCTATTTATATGTATGGATCGCCATTACAAGAAAAATTACAAGTAAAAAAAAAAAAAACTTTTATTAATTTTAACACAGATAAAATAAAATTACTCGATATGGTAAGGAATATCCCTATCAATAATTTTTTTAAGAATTATCGAGGATATGATAATATTATTGATAGGGAGAAAAAGTTGAATACAAAATATTTTGATTGCCAAATTTTTTATTTTTCTTTTAAAAAAAAAGTAGATGTTTTTGATAAGAAATTTTTTTTTTATCTTAGAATTTGTCAAAAAAAAGATAATGAAACATTAAGTAGGTCCATATCGAATATGGAATTTTGGTTCTTACACAAATTTGTACTACTTTACAAAGATTATAAGATTCAATCTTGGATTATACCAATCAAATCACTTTTTTTTTATTTTAGTGAAAATGTAAAAAAAAAGAGAAACATTAAAAAAAGTAAAAAAAAAAAGATTTTTATATCATTGGATGGAAAAAAACACACACAATACAAAAATAATACAGAAACAGAACTAGATATCTTCCTAAAAAGATATTTGCTTTTTCAATTGAGATGGGATAATCTTATAAAGCAAAAAATGATTAATAATATTAAAGTATATTGTCTTCTACTTAGACTGCTAAATCCAAAAGAAATGGCTCTATCTGCTATTCGAAGAGAAGAAATGAGTTTGGATATAATTCAGAATAAATTCACTTTTACCAAATCGATGAAAAGAGGAATATTAATTCTCGAACCGATTCGTCTGTCTGTAAAAAAAAATAGAAAATTTATTATTTATCAAACCATAAGTATTTCATGTTTTTATAAGAGTAAACACCAAATAAATCAAAGAAACAAAATATATATATATATTGAAAAAATGAAAATTAATAAATCAATTGCACAACATCAAAAGATGAGTGGAAATAAAAAAGAAAATTTTGATGATTTATTTGTTCCTGAAACTCTTTTATCACCTAGACGTTGTAGAGAATTTAGAATTCGAATTTGTTTCAATTTAAAGAAAAAAAAAAAAATATTTTGCAATGGGACAAATGTAAAACACTACGGTATTTTAGATGAAAACAAACATTTTGATAGCGAAAAAGAAAAATTAATGAAATTAAAGTTTTTTCTTTGGCCCAATTTTCGATTAGAGGATTTAACTTGTATAAATCGATATTGGTTTGATACCAATAACGGCATTCGTTTCAGTATGTTAAGGATACATATGTATCCACAATTGAAAATTTTTTGATGATTTACTATTTGAAACATACTAAATAAAACTTTTTTAAAATTCGATTTGAAACCAAGTTCGTCAAATTTTTGAATACAAGAATATAACACTCTTCTGGATTCCTATTAAAAAAAAAATTGGTAAGATATTAATTCGTTTTTTTTAGTTTTATAAAAAAATATTTTAAGTTCATAACAGACGATGCACTTTTTTAGTATTAATGATATAATTAATAAAAATAAAATTCACATTTTGAAAAAAAAAAACATAAGAACAGAATTTGAGTTATTTATAAAAAAAAAATTTTGATAAATCATTGATTCATCTGGTATCTAAATATATAATTAATTTACAAGTTTATTAGATCGAAATTTTATGATGTTTGACAATTTATAGATACAATGTCGCATTCAGTAAAGATTTATGATACATGTATCGGGTGCACTCAATGTGTCCGAGTATGTCCTACAGATGTATTAGAAATGATCCCTTGGGACGGATGTAAAGCTAAGCAAATTGCGTCTGCTCCAAGAACGGAGGACTGTGTCGGTTGTAAAAGATGTGAATCCGCCTGCCCAACGGATTTTTTGAGTGTTCGAGTTTATTTATGGCATGAAACAACTCGCAGCATGGGTCTAGCTTATTGATTGACAGTTGATAGTTTCAAAAATTGTCACTTTATTTTTTTTTTTTTACTTTTTTTTTATCGTAAAACCCGTATTTCATAATAAAAGTGAATTCTATATTTATTTTGTTTTTGAGTACGGGTTTATTTGGTCCAAGTGTAGTTTTACGTTTATTAATGTTTTTACATAGTGTTTTTAAAAAAATATAACTTTATTCTCGGGGTTTTTCTTATATAGAATAGATAAAATAACGAAATATAGAAAGTGTAGATAAAGTATCTAAAATATTTTTTTTATATAAAATTTTATAATTTTATTATTATATAGTATTTATATAATACCATATTTGTTTGTACGCTTTTTATTACTTTAACCGATATGGGACTGAATACAGGTTTTTTTACGAAAAATCCCTCTTGAATTTATTAATATTGCACCTCTTACTTTTTTCTTTTCTTAAGTTAATTAAAAAATAAATTTCAAAATTGAAATTGTAACAAAATATATTTTATGTTTGTATTCAACAGGCCTTTTCTTCAATTAGATAAAAATAGAAATGAACCATAACTATGCAGCCCTATTTCTAATAGATTGATTCCAAAATAGCATACCCAAATTAGAAGAAATCCTATAACAGCTACAATTGCAGAATTTTTCCCTTTCAAATTTGGATTTGTTTGAATATGTAAATAAATCGTGAATATGATCCAAGTAATAAACGCCCAAGTTTCTTTTGGGTCCCAATTCCAATATGATCCCCATGCTTCATTAGCCCATACAGCTCCCGAAAGAATACCTATGCTTAAAAAAAAAAAGCCTAGACTAATAACACGATAACTCCAATGTTCCAATTGTTGAATCAATTGGGACCTGTAAAAATTCCTAGTCGAAAAAAGGGAAGTGCTTTGTAAAACATTTTTTATCTTTTCATTAAAGTAGAATGTCTTATTTAAAAAACAATTGCTTTTACTAAAAATTATTACGCGGTTTTGGAATGTAATGACTAAAAGTGCTACTGATAATAAGGATCCACATAAAAGAGCTGCATAGCCCAAAAGGATCATACTTACGTGCATCATTAACCATTGGGATTGAAGAGCTGGTACTAATATTGCGTGTTGATGCATTTGAGTTAAAAGACCCGAAGTAGCAAAACCTTGAGTAAAAATGACACTTATCTTTATTATTGAGCTTAGCTCTTTTTTTTCTTTTTTAAAATACAGAACCAAATGAATAATGGAGAAACCCCATGAAAGGAAGATTAATGATTCGGATAACTCACTTAATGGGAAATGCCCAAAATGAATCCAACGATTTATTAATAATCCTGTTAGACAGAAAAAACCTGCTGTCATGCCCTTTTCTGACGAAGCATATAGTTCTAAGATTTCATCGACTAATAAGATTCGACAATGAATTGGAATTAAAATAGAAACAATAGAAAAGGATATATGAGTTAATATATGTTCGAAAGTCGAAAACAGCATAAATAATCTATAATTAAATAAAAATAATTAAAAGAGGACGAAAATATGGAAATCACAAAGTTGGCTTTATTATTCTATTTCATTCCTATTTCATTTCGTTTATTTTAGGAAGATGCCGTGCCGCTACTCGGACTCGAACCGAGATGCTTTAGCACTGCTTCCTAAGAGCAGCGTGTTTACCAATTTCACCATAGCGGCTTGTTTTTCTCCATTTCTTTCATTTTTCGTTTTGCATTTTTAGAAATGCAATGAAGAAAAATGAATTTCATCAGTTCATAAATTTCGAAATACAAAAAAGAGAGTTTATTATCTTTTCGTTCCAAAAAAAGTGGAGAGTGTATATTGGTTTGAAACAGTTCCCGAATAACCGTTTTACGCCTTTGAGTGCGCATGGAACCTTTGATTATATCTCGACGAAAATCCGATTGTTGTGAATAACGTATCAAAGCTACCTCCTCTGCTTGATCAAGATCATTAGTCTGTTTGGTATAAGTATCATAAGTATCGGTATTCGTCTGTTTATCGGTAAAAATAATTACACGTTTGGCTTTTCTTGAGCGAATCCCATGATCCTCGGCCAATGGGTCTTCTGCATTTCCCCCTTCCTGTTGTTCCAACTCGTCGATTAATTTGTATGACCAGTGGGATACTTTTTTACGGATTCCTTTTACTCCACTCGATTTTTTTAGAATGGGTTTTTTATGATTATTATTGGGATCAGTCATAACTACATGGAATAAAAATTTTAAAAATGGATCTCGATCTTCTGAACTCCTTTTTCTCTCTTTCGGAAATAAAATAAGTCCTTTCAAATTGAAATTAGGTGTTGGTTCTTTCGCAAATTCACCGATTAAGGTCAACAAATGACTTCTTTTTTT